ACACCCGATTTGTCAAAGGGATTGGATTGGTGACTTACCCATTCAGTGACTTTGGCACTGGACGTTCCAAAAACGGGTACTATCGGATCGGGTGAATTAGAGAATAGACAGAGATCCGTTGGCATTTCAGCCTTTCTTCTCCTTTCAGGGCCTATCCGAAAGAGAATCCTCTTGGTCCTGAATATCAGAATAGGACGAACGAGCCGGCCTCCGCGGATATCTTTGCTTCGGAACAAAACCCTCCAATCAAATAGATTGTCCCAAGGGCGCCGTATTCTAGGAGCCCAAGTTATGCTATTGAAAATTCGTTCCTCTAGCAGTTCCGGTTTGACCATTCCGTTCCCTTTTTCAAACTCCACTTCTTTTCATATAGCAATCCCTGATCAAAGAGAGAACAATATCCATTTCAAAACATTTCTAACGGATTCCTTGGTTCAGACCGACGAAGTAATGGCACTCAATTATTATCAATCTGACTGCAATCTTTTTCTGTCGGTAAGGATTGCACCAGAGCACCTTCTACTTCTAATAGGCCATGAACTATAGATAGAGAAGAATCATTCTGAGCGAGTCCATAAGAAGCGACCCACTTTTTTTCATCGGTTCCGGGGGAAGACCAAAGATCTTGCGCGACCGGTCCGCCAGAAAAACTCAAAAGAGAAAGAAGTCTCGTTAATCTCTTCATGCTCGTTCCAAGTTCGAAGTACCCTTTGGCCAAAGAAAAACCCGCTTCCTGACACGATTGCCTCTTTATATAGATAGATTCTATGGGGTTATTACTTAGAAGTCTATTTTGTACAAGAGCCCCTCCTATCTGATAGAAAAGGGGTCCCATGATCCCGAGCCGGTCTTACCTTGGCTCGCAAACCCCAAGTTTGTCTATGAAGAGCTAATCTAATTGTATTAGTTTCTATAATGGATTTCTTATGTGGAATACTAATGGATAGGGCCTCGTTGCTAAGTGCTACAAGATCTAGTGCACTGGAACTCGTGGTTATGGACCCGAATCCTTTAGTATGGAACATTGTCTTTTCCAAGTAAAAACCCCTAGTATATGAAAGAATGAAAAGGTGCTTTCGTTCTTGTGGAATAAGAAGCCCTCGTACCTTAATGAAAGGAAAATAGGAATTTTTCGTTAGGTATTTGACCAAATAGGATCGTCCAGTTCCTATAGAACCTATCACTAAAATACCCGATAGGGCTAAGCGGAACGAAAAGGGTTTTCCATGAGATGGTAAATGAAAACGATTAGCCCCACACGAGGTTTGGGAATAAGTGATTGTCTGATAATGAGCAAGGAATATACGTCTTTCTGCTAAAGAGGATCTATTAAACTCATAATTCATTAGATCCTTGTTATCAATGTCAACTAGGTATCATAAGTAAATGGATCCCGGTTGTTCAATCCTTTGATAACCAAGGTCATTCTTTGCTAAAGAGAAATGATCACTATGAGTCAGACTCAATAGAATTGGATCCATTCCAAATAGCGAGAATTAGGATTCTTGATCCCTCTCAATCTCTCTTTCAATTCGAGGATCCAGAGAGGTGTTTTCATAGTCATCTCCGAATATTTTCGATTTCATTTTTCTATGATATGTCTTTCTATATGAAAATTGGTTATTTACGATGTACGATGATCCCTGTTAAGCATCCATGGCTGAATGGTTAAAGCGCCCAACTCATAATTGGTAAATTTGCGGGTTCAATTCCTGCTGGATGCAAGCGAACGGGAACGTTCCATAAGTCTATTGGAACGGGCTCTCTATCCATGGAATCTCATCCATCATCCATACATAACGAATTGGTATGGTATATTCATACCATAACATAAGAACAATAAGAACTCGAATTCTTATCGATACTGGAACTCAGAGCATAGGAGGGAAAGTCGATTTATGGATGGAATCAAATACGCAGTATTTACAGAAAAAAGTCTTCGTTTATTGGGAAAGAATCAATATACTTTTAATGTCGAATCGGGATTCACTAAGACAGAAATAAAGCATTGGGTCGAACTCTTCTTTGGTGTTAAGGTAGTAGCTGTGAATAGCCATCGACTACCCAGAAAGGGTAGAAGAATGGGACCTATTCCGGGACATACAATGCATTACAGACGTATGATCATTACCCTTCAACCGGGTTATTCTATTCCACTTCTAGATAGAGAAAAAAACTAAAGGAGAATACTTAATAATACGGCGAAACATTTATACAAAACACCTATCCCGAGCACACGCAAGGGAACCGTAGACAGGCAAGTGAAATCCAATCCACGAAATAATTTGATCCATGGACGGCACCGTTGTGGTAAAGGTCGTAATTCCAGAGGAATCATTACCGCAAGGCATAGAGGGGGAGGTCATAAGCGCCTATACCGTAAAATCGATTTTCGACGGAATCAAAAAGACATATCTGGTAGAATCGTAACCATAGAATACGACCCTAATCGAAATGCATACATTTGTCTCATACACTATGGGGATGGTGAGAAGAGATATATTTTACATCCCAGAGGGGCTATAATTGGAGATACTATTGTTTCTGGTACAAAAGTTCCTATATCAATGGGAAATGCCCTACCTTTGAGTGCGGTTTGAACTATTGATTTACGTAATTGGAAGTAACCAATTAGGTTTACGACGAAACCTAGAAATCGATCACTGATCCAATTTGACTACCTCTACGGGATAGACCTCAACAGAAAACCGTTGAGTAACGGCAGCAAGTGATTGAGTTCAGTAGTTCCTCATAGAAAATTATTGACTCTAGAGATATGGTAATATGGAGAAGACAAAATTGTTTGAAGCACGCACAGAACCGGAAGCGCCCCTTGTTTCAAAGAGAGGAGGACGGGTTATTCACATTTAATTTGATGGTCAGAGGCGAATTGAAAGCTAAGCAGTGGTAATTAAGACCCCCCGGGGAAAATAGGGATGTCTCCTACGTTACCCATAATATGTGGAAGTATCGACGTAATTTCATAGAGTCATTCGATCTGAATGCTACATGAAGAACATAAGCCAGATGACGGAACGCGGAGACCTAGGATGTAGAAGATCATAACATGAGCGATTCAGCAGATTTGGATTCCTTTCCTATATATCCACTCATGTGGTACTTCATCATACGATTCATATAAATAAGATCCATCTGTCTAGGGATCGTCATATACATCTAGAAAGCTGTATGCTTTGGAAGAAGCTTGTACAGTTTGGGAAGGGGTTTTTTGAGAGAAAAGAAGAATCTACTTCAACCGATATGCCCTTAGGCACGGCCATACATAACATAGAAATCACACGTGGAAGGGGTGGGCAATTAGCTAGAGCAGCAGGTGCTGTAGCGAAACTGATTGCAAAAGAGGGTAAATCGGCCACTTTAAGATTACCATCTGGGGAGGTCCGTTTGGTATCCCAAAATTGCTTAGCAACAGTCGGACAAGTGGGTAATGTTGGGGTGAACCAAAAAAGTTTGGGTAGAGCCGGATCTAAGTGTTGGCTAGGTAAACGCCCCGTAGTAAGAGGGGTAGTTATGAACCCTGTGGACCACCCCCATGGGGGCGGTGAAGGGAAAGCCCCCATTGGTAGAAAAAAACCCACAACCCCTTGGGGTTATCCTGCGCTTGGAAGAAGAACTAGGAAAAGGAAAAAATATAGTGATAGTTTTATTCTTCGTCGCCGTAAGTAAATACGTAACTAGGAATATGGAAAATTGCATTTTTGGAATTTGCAATAATGCGATGGGCGAACGACGGGAATTGAACCCGCGCATGGTGGATTCACAATCCACTGCCTTGATCCACTTGGCTACATCCGCCCCTTATCCAGCTAAAGGATTTTTCTCTTTTTTCCATTCATCATTATTCTATTTATTCTGACCTCCATACTTCGATCGAGATATTGGACATAGAATGCCACTCTTTAAAATAGAAAAAAGGAGTAATCAGCTGTGACACGAAAAAAAACGAATCCTTTTGTAGCTTATCATTTATTGGCAAAAATCGAAAAGGTCAATATGAAGGAGGAGAAAGAAACAATAGTAACGTGGTCCCGGGCATCTAGCATTCTACCCGCAATGGTTGGCCATACAATCGCGATTCATAATGGAAAGGAACATATACCTATTTACATAACAAATCCTATGGTAGGTCGCAAATTGGGGGAATTCGTGCCTACTCGGCATTTCACGAGTTATGAAAGTGCAAGAAAAGATACTAAATCTCGTCGTTAACTGAATTCAGAATAGAAAGATTTAAAATAAAAAAAAACAAAATAGGCGGGGAATAACCTTATTTATGACAAGTTTCAAACTGGTAAAGTATACCCCTAGGATAAAGAAGAAGAAGAGTGGACTAAGGAAACTCGCAAGGAAAGTTCCAACCGATCGTTTACTTAAGTTCGAACGGGTTTTCAAAGCACAAAAACGCATCCATATGTCTGTTTTCAAAGCACAAAGAGTTCTTGATGAGATTCGCTGGCGTTACTACGAGGAAACTGTTATGATACTGAGCCTCATGCCTTACCGAGCATCTTATCCCATCCTAAAGTTGGTTTATTCGGCAGCAGCAAATGCTACTGATTATAGGGATTTCAACAAAGCGGATTTATTCATCACTAAAGCAGAAGTCAGTAGGGATGCTATTATGAAAAAATTCAGACCTCGAGCTCGAGGACGTAGTTCTCCCATAAAAAAAACCATGTGTCATATAACAATTGTACTAAATATAGTAAAGAAAATATAGTAATATAGTAAAGAAATCTAAATAATCTTTAGATCCATCTAAGATTTCGATTCCCAGTAAAAAAATAGAATAGAAAAATATGGGACAAAAAATAAATCCACTCGGTTTCAGACTTGGTACAACCCAAAATCACCATTCCTTTTGGTTCGCACAACCAAAAAATTATTCTGAGGGTCTACAGGAAGATAAAAAAATACGGAATTGTATCAAGAACTATATACAAAAGAATAGGAAAAAAGGCTCGAATAGAAAAATAGAATCAGACTCAAGCTCCGAAGTAATTACACATAATAGAAAAATGGACTCAGGCTCAAGTTCCGAAGTAATTACACATATAGAAATTCAAAAAGAAATCGATACGATCCACGTCATAATCCATATTGGATTCCCCAATTTATTAAAGAAAAAAGGAGCAATCGAAGAATTAGAGAAAGATCTACAAAAGGAAGTTAATTCTGTAAACCAGAGACTTAATATTGCTATTGAAAAAGTTAAAGAACCTTATAGAGAACCTAATATTCTTGCAGAATATATAGCTTTCCAATTAAAAAATAGAGTTTCATTCCGAAAGGCAATGAAAAAAGCCATTGAATTAACTAAAAAAGCAGATATAAGGGGAGTAAAAGTAAAAATTGCGGGGCGTCTTGCAGGGAAAGAAATTGCACGTGCCGAATGCATCAAAAAGGGTAGACTCCCCCTCCAAACAATTCGCGCTAAAATAGATTATTGCTGTTATCCAATTCGAACTATCTATGGAGTATTAGGTGTAAAAATTTGGATATTCGTAGACGAAAAATAACTAGCCTTGTCTTTCCAGTCTGCTCAGTGATAGAATAAAAAATGACAAGAGCCTTTTTTTTTCTTGAAATCCCTAAAAAAAGAAGAAATTTTACCTCTTTCTATAAGATTTAATGAAAATTGATAAATCTTTTAATATAATTGCTATGCTTAGTGTGTGACTCGTTAATTTTTTCTTTAGAGTCGAAAATGGGAATTCAAAAAAAAAAATTGACTGAACCTTACTATAAATAGAAAAAGAAAAAAACTTAGTAATTATAAAAAATTAACTAATAACCAACTTATTGCTTCGTATTGTCGAGATCCTAACTAAGAAACAGTCACTATATGAAAAATACATCTATCATAAATGAGTAGATCTATCATATAGTTGTAGCAACTGCAATTTTTTCTCTAAAAAAGAAAACGAATTCTGGGTTGTGAAGCAAAACTAAAAGGATGTGGATAAAAGGAGGGATGATAGAAAGCAGGAAGAGGAATAAGAAAGATATAGGACTCCCATATGTATGGTCTATGAGTTACATCATAAAAGGCAATGTAATAAAGCATCAATATAATAAAAATAATAGAGAATTCGAAATCGTAACTTGAAACAAGAAATACAAATTTAAAGCAATAATAAGGAGCAACTCGGGTTAATAAAACTGAGAAAATTGACTCGGAAAGATATTTTTTGGAAGCTCCATTGTGGGATTCAGACCTAACCATTAAAGGAGAAGTAGTGGGAACGATAGAACCTATGACTGCATAGAATTTTTTTGAAAAGAATTCTAATACTTCATTGGGTGGGATGGCGGAACAAACCAAAAAAATTGCCTTATTTGGTAAGGTTATAAATTAACAAATAAGACAGGAAAGAGTAAATATTCGCCCGCGAAATCCTTATTGAAGTAGAATACTTTACTGCGATTCAATAAGAGTCAAAATAAGGAGATTTTTTTAAGAAAGATTACATTATATATAAATATAGAATATAGATAAATAGACACACACATCTAGATATATTCTAGATCTTCTTTCTTGACTATATATTTTTCTATTTTAACAAATTCCATATTCAATAAAAAACCTAACTTTTTCTATTATCTATTAATGTGCATCTATCCGTAATATTTTTGAATATTATGGAATTAGAGAAATTTGCACGCTTTCTCATTTCATTCGCGAGGAGCTGGATGAGAAGAAACTTTCATGTCCAGTTTTGCAGTAGAGATGGAACTAAGAAAGAACCATCGACTATAACCCCAAAAGAACCAGATTTCGCAAACAACATAGAGGAAGAATGAAGGGAAAATCCTGCCGAGGCAGTCGTATTTGTTTTGGTAGATATGCTCTTCAAGCACTTGAACCTGCTTGGATCACGTCGAGACAGATAGAAGCAGGACGAAGAGCAATGACACGATATGCACGTCGTGGTGGAAAAATTTGGGTACGTATATTTCCCGACAAACCGGTTACACTAAGACCCACGGAAACACGTATGGGCTCAGGAAAGGGATCCCCCGAATATTGGGTAGCCATTGTTAAACCAGGTCGAATAGTTTATGAAATGGGCGGAGTATCCGAAACTGTAGCTAGAGCAGCTATTTCCATAGCTGCCAGTAAAATGCCCATACGAAGTCAATTTCTTCGATTAGAGATATAGAACCCCAAAAAGGGGTATTGAAGATAAAAAAACCTGGTTTTTCTTTCTGAAAAGACAATATTTCTTTCATCCTTTTGCATTGAAATAACAAATTGAAATCAAAATAATATGATTCAACCTCAGACCCTTTTAAATGTAGCAGATAACAGTGGAGCTCGAAAATTGATGTGTATTCGAGTCATAGGAACTGCTAGTAATCCGCGATATGCTCGTATTGGTGATGTTATTGTTGCTGTAATCAAAGACGCAGTGCCCCAAATGCCTCTAGAAAGATCCGAAGTAATTCGAGCTGTAATTGTACGTACATGTAAAGAATTCAAATGCGAAGACGGTATAATAATACGCTATGATGACAATGCAGCCGTTATCATTGATCAAAAAGGAAATCCAAAAGGAACTCGAGTTTTTGGCGCGATCGCCGAAGAATTGAGAGAATTGAATTTTACTAAAATAGTTTCATTAGCTCCTGAAGTATTATAAATACTAGTAGGCAAGATATAGATCAAAGAATAAATTTAGTAGATTGTGTTTCACGTATATGCTTTAAAATCCAAAATAAAAAGAAAGAAAACATGTTGATTATAGAAAAATTAGGAGGAACCTAGAATTAGAGTCTTATGGGAAAGGACACTATTGCTGATTTACTAACCTCTATAAGAAACGCGGACATGAATAAAAAAGGAACAGTTCGAGTAGTATCTACAAGTATTACCGAAAACATTGTTAAAATACTTCTACGGGAGGGTTTTATTGAAAGTGTTCGGAAACATCAGGATAGTAACAGATATTTCTTGGTTTCAACTTTGCGACATCAAAAGAGAAAGACTAGAAAAGGAATATATAGAACTAGAACCTTTTTAAAGCGTATCAGCCGACCTGGCTTACGAATTTACGCCAACTATCAAGGAATTCCTAAAGTTTTGGGAGGAATGGGAATTGCTATTCTTTCTACTTCTCGAGGTATAATGACAGATCGAGAAGCTCGACTAAACAGAATTGGGGGAGAGGTCTTATGTTATATATGGTAATCGCCCCTCCTATAGGACCCGAATTCTATCTCGAAGTTCCTATTTTTCAAATAAAAAAGCGTTCTATTTTTATTTGAAAATAAAAATAGAAAAATAGGAGAAAAAAAATATGACAGAAAAAAAAAATAGGAGAGAAGCAAAAGTCACTTTGGAAGGTTTAGTTACGGAAGCCCTACCCAACGGAATGTTCCGCGTTCGCCTAGAGAATGACACCATCATCCTGGGCTATATTTCAGGAAAGATCCGGTCTAGTTCTATACGAATACTGATGGGAGATAGGGTCAAAATTGAAGTAAGTCGTTATGATTCAAGCAAGGGCCGTATAATTTATAGACTTCCCCATAAGGATTCGAAGCGTATCGAAGACTCGAAACGTACCGAAGACTCGAAGGATACCAAAGATTTGAAGGATACCGAAGATTTGAAGAATTAGGTTTTTTCTTTTTTTTTTTAGGGTAATAAATTAAAAGTTCCACAATTCAAGCGAAGAGACCCATTTTTCCCAAAGATTAGATTCATAATTTAAGAAAGGAATACGGAAATATGAAAATAAGAGCTTCCGTTCGTAAAATTTGTACAAAATGTCGACTAATTCGTAGGCGTGGACAAATTAGAGTCATTTGTTCCAACCCGAAACATAAACAAAGACAGGGGTAATCTTTCGAAAAAGAACTTGACTTTCTAAAAAGTAAAAAAAGTACCCGCGGAAATGCCCAAATTCCAAAAAAATCATAAAAGTAAAGGATATATTTTACCCTGAAACGGATATCTTTGTATCTTTTTTTCTTTTTGTTATTTCTAACTCATATTTATGAGACAATAAAATATGACAAAAGCTATATCAAAAACTGGTTCACGTAGGAAAGTGCGTATTGGTTTGCGTAGAAATGCGCGTTTTAGTTTACGGAAAAGTGCACGTAGAATAACAAAAGGAGTTATTCATGTTCAAGCTAGTTTCAACAATACTATTATAACTGTTACAGACCCACAGGGTCGGGTGGTTTTCTGGTCCTCCGCGGGTACTTGTGGATTCAAAAGCTCAAGAAAAGCATCACCCTATGCTGGTCAAAGAACAGCCATAGATGCTATTCGTACAGTGGGTTTGCAACGAGCAGAAGTTATGGTAAAGGGTGCTGGTAGTGGAAGAGATGCCGCATTACGAGCCATTGCTAAAAGTGGTGTACGATTAAGTTGTATACGCGATGTAACACCTATGCCGCATAATGGATGTCGACCTCCTAAAAAAAGACGTCTGTAAAAGAATTAAACCGCTTTCAAGAGAAATAAACGATTCAATGATCAAATAATAATACTAGTCTATTATGGTTCGAGAGGAGGTAGCAGGATCCACTCAAACACTACAATGGAAGTGTGTTGAATCAAGAGTAGATAGTAAGCGTCTTTATTATGGTCGTTTCATTTTGTCCCCGCTTAGAAAAGGTCAAGCAGATACCGTTGGTATTGCCTTGCGAAGAGTTTTACTTGGAGAAATAGAAGGAACATGTATCACACGTGCAAAATTTGGGAGCGTGCCACACGAATATTCTACAATAGCAGGTATTGAAGAATCCGTACAAGAAATTTTACTAAATTTGAAAGAAATTGTATTGAGAAGTAATCTCTATGGAGTTAGAGACGCATCAATTTGTGTCAAAGGTCCTAGATACATAACTGCTCAAGATATCATCTTACCGCCTTCCGTAGAGATCGTTGATATGGCACAACCTATAGCTAACTTGACAGAGCCCATTGACTTCTGTATTGAGTTACAGATCAAGAGAGATCGCGGATATCACACAGAATTCAGAAAGAACTCTCAAGATGGAAGTTATCCCATAGATGCTGTATTCATGCCTGTTCGAAATGTGAATTCTAGTATTTTTTCTTGTGGGAATGGAAATGAAAAACACGAGATACTTTTTCTAGAAATATGGACGAATGGAAGTTTAACCCCTAAGGAAGCTCTTTATGAGGCTTCTCGTAATTTGATTGATTTATTTCTTCCTTTTCTACAGGCAGAGGAAGAGAGCACTAGTTTCGAAGAAAATAAAAGCAGGTTTACTCCACCCCTTTTAACCTTTCAAAAAAAACTAACTAATCTAAAGAAAAACAAAAAAGGAATTCCATTGAATTGTATTTTTATTGATCAATTAGAATTGCCTTCTAGAACGTATAATTGTCTCAAAAGGTCCAATATACATACACTATTGGACCTTTTGAGTAAGACTGAAAAAGATCTTATGAGAATTGACAGTTTTCATATAGAAGATGGAAAACAGATATGGGACACTCTAAAGAAGCATCTCCCAATTGATTTACCTAAGAATAAGTTCTAGTTTTAAATCCATTGCAATTTTATCCTCTTCTTCTTTTCGAGTTAGAATAAAAAAAAAAAAAGAAAACAATTTTACATCTTTGGCACAATCTATATTTTTGCGAAATGGATCATAATAAAATGGATTTTGGGTATCTAGGGAAAATTAACTTGGAAGTAACTATTTCCTAGATACCTATGCACGGTACTTCACGGTTGAATGAATCAACCTGAAAAATCCCTAAAAAAGACCTAAAGTTAAGGATTTTTCAATGGGTAATGTTGCTCCAATACCTAACCAAAGAGCTACTGCAGTACCGATTAAAAAAACGGTCGTAGCTACTGGGCGACGAAATGGGTTTTGGAATTTATTGACATTCTCTAAAAAAGGTACTGTCAATAAGCCCGTTGGCACAGAAACCATTAAGAGAACGCCCAATAACTTATTGGGTACTGTACGGAGTATTTGAAACACGGGAAAGAAGTACCACTCGGGTAATATTTCAAGAGGAGTTGCAAACGGATCCGCCGGTTCGCCAATCATTGACGGCTCGAGAACCGCTAAACCTACATTACATGCAATAGTACCTAGAATTACTACTGGAAAAATATATAAAAGATCGTTGGGCCACGCGGGTTCCCCATAATAATTATGTCCCATCCCTTTAGCTAATTTTGCTCTTAATACAGGATCATTTAAGTCAGGTTTCTTTGTTATTGGGATAGGTGAATTCTTTAGGATCCATCCCCCAAAGGAACCGGACATGAGAATTTTTCATCATCCGGCTCGAGCAAGAATGAAAGAAAAAAGACCGTGGAAGATCCATAATAGAATAAGGTATATAATGACTCAATGACTCTAGGTAAGAAAAGCTTTATCTGATTCTCTTTTCCGAAGTTGCACCTAGAACTACTCATTGAAAAGAGAAAAGAATCCTATTCTTATGGGTAAATGCTCAATATCCAAGTGGGCTTGCAAATTTGATCATGCTCAATAGCTTTGTGGATTGTCTCATGTCTCTTGATTAGTTGATGTTTATCCCCTCAATATCGCAAGTTTCTTACGTCTAAACAAAGTATTTACTTGTTACTAATAAAAAATAAAAAAGTTTAGCCTACATTCTTCCTTAGATACCTTCTTTTACTCCGATAGTATTGCGGATCGCAATCGATGCAAAGAAAATGAATGCATTTCCATACTATAATAAAAAAAGTAAGTGTAATAAATAGAGAATTAGATCATGTAACATGACTTATTCCATTTCTACTCTATGGGATCTTACGGAGCCTGTTCATGGATGACATGGTTGGGATATGATCATAGAAAATATTCTCCTCAAGTGAGCCAGCCTATCCTTCCTAGATAGGGAACTTACGTGTTGATTGGATGCGGAGACACCTTTGGTTGTGAATTCTAATGTGGCAGATCCAATTCTTTATCTGCATGGCCAAATCAATAATTCAAGTCACACACTCCCATAATCCGCCTTATTTTCTTTCGTAAAATGAACTTCAACTATTTGTATCAAAATACTTCGGAGTTGAAGAAAAGTATCCAAATGACATGTCTTATTTTACAATAACCCATGTTTGTAGCAATAAAATACCACAACCTACCCAATATGATATATGAGAATTCTTTTTCTCTATGATATGCCTTCCCTATAAAGGACCTGAAATACCTTGCTTACGTATCATTAGAAAGTGCATTAACATAAATACGGCAGTAAGCAGAGGCAGTACAAAAGTATGTAAACTATAAAAACGAGTCAAAGTGGATTGGCCCACACTAGCGCTTCCACGCAATAACTCCACTAAAGGCGATCCTATTACCGGAATCGCTTCAGGTACACCTGTCACAATTTTGACTGCCCAATAACCAATTTGATCCCAAGGCAAAGAATAACCAGTTACACCAAACGATGCAGTCAATACAGCCAAAACCACGCCTGTGACCCAAGTTAATTCGCGGGGTTTTTTAAATCCACCTGTGAGATACACACGAAATACGTGCAGGATCATCATTAGAACCATCATACTTGCTGACCATCGATGAACTGATCGGATTAACCAACCAAAGTTGGCCTCGGTCATTATGTATTGAACCGAGGAAAAAGCCTCTGTAACGGTTGGGCGGTAGTAAAAAGTCATAGCAAAACCGGTAGCGACTTGTACTAGAAAACAAGTAAGTGTAATTCCCCCTAAGCAATAAAATATGTTGACATGAGGAGGAACATATTTACTAGTTATATCATCTGCAATTGCCTGAATCTCAAGACGTTCCTCAAACCAATCATATACTTTATTGAGATAGGTAACTAACCCGAGCCCCCCTCCGAGAACCATATATGAAAATTTCATCTCGTACGGCTCAAGCAGAAACACACAAATTTTCAACGGATATTATAAAAAAGGGTTCAAAACTTCATCAGCCGCTGGATTGGGTCGATTTGCTTTGAAGATATGAAATACGAAAAATCCAGAATTTCTTTTTTGCGATGATAATGCCAAAAAATCTCAAGTTGGCTCATCTGTCTTTCTTTCTTTGTCTTATGTTGGTCATTAGAGGCCTCTTGACTTTTCTCTTCCCTATTTTGGATTTCTTTTTTTTTTGCGTAATGCGGATTTACTCTTGTTTTACTAGTAAATAAATAAAGCAAAAATTCTAGTAGTTTTCTGATAGAAATTATCTTGTTGCGATCCTATGAATCAGTTCAATTAAAACCTTAGATTCATACTAGAGCCACGATGATTGAGTCTCAAGCTAAACAAAAGACAAGGATTCTTCGAATAAGAACCGCTTGATAATCATTTATTGAATCGGTGTAATAACTCGACAAAATCGAGAGGAAAAAAGTTGTCTTTTGGGCAAACAAATTTAGAAAGAAGAAAATTTCTTTTTTTAGTAAAATAAAAACTACTTGAATTTTTTTCAGTCTGGTTGCGAGGTCTGAATAGTGAGTATGAATCATAGTTCCATTTTTTTTTCTTGACCCACTCTATCCATTTCGTGTTCCAGATACTAGGATAAATAATATCCGACGAATTAGAATCATCTTGATAGAGAGAACAGGCCCTTTCTATGTATTATCAATAGGATCAATTCTAACAAGTCACACACTCATATTCCAGAGATACCGAAACAAAAAAATTCCACGGTCGAACTACCAGAATATCTAGAAATGTAGAGCTTAAAGTAGAAAGGCTTTTTTGGATGGAAAAACTATGACTTCGTAGTTTTAGTTAGTAGAAACCTAATTCATTAAAATTCCGTCCAGTAAAACAGAAGAATTATAAATTTCTAAAATGATAGATAGGAATATCGCGAATAAAGCCATTGCGACCCCCATAAAAGGAGTAGTCCCCCAACCCGGAGCTACTTTCCCATATTCCGAATTCAAGGGTTTCAATAAACTACCTGCGCGAGTTCGTCTTGGCCCAGGTCTAGAACTATCTTCAACGGTTTGTGTAGCCATAAATTCTATTTAATCATTGGTGTTGACTTTGTATACTATTCCGTTGTAGTTGTAAATACACGATCTTTTCGTAGATCCATTGTAATCTTGAAATTCTATAAAAATGGAAACAGCAACTTTAGTCGCCATCTCCATATCTGGTTTACTTGTAAGCTTTACTGGGTATGCCTTATATACCGCGTTTGGGCAACCCTCTCAACAATTAAGAGATCCATTCGAAGAACACGGGGACTAATTGAAGTAAGAAGTCTCCCCATCTGGGAGACTTCTTACTTCAATGAAATTATTTCATTTTTTTAGTCGGAACCTTAGGTGGTTCTCGGAAGAAGATAGCGAAAAAAATTATCCCTAAAGTCGAAACTAAAAGGAACGTATAAACCAATGCTTCCATAGATTCGATCGCGGTTTATTTACAATTATAACTTCCACACCTATTCATTTGTCATTTGGGATCATTTCCCATATAAAGAAAGAAAAAAAGTCAAAGAAAGGATGGGAGATGTTTCCCATGTCAAATCAAAAAAGAGAGATGAAAGATACCATAGCAATGTGGTATCAGACTGCCTGTCTCCTTGTAGTTGGATCTCCTACTTTTTGGAATGTTCCAAATTCCACTTGAGCATCCAAGTCTGGATCAATACCAGCAAAAACGTCTCGGAACAAGGTTCTAGCACCATGCCAAATGTGTCCGAAAAAGAAGAGCAAAGCAAAGGTAGCATGACCAAAAGTGAACCAACCCCTTGGACTGCTGCGAAAAACACCATCCGATTTCAAAGTAGCCCGATCTAATTCAAAAATTTCCCCTAATTGGGAACGTCTCGCATATTTTTTTACAGTAGCAGGGTCAGAATAACTTACTCCATTAAGTTCGCCACCATAGAACTCCACTGTCACGCCTACTTGTTCAACACTATATTTGGATTCTGCTCTTCTAAAAGGAACGTCCGCTCTCACAATTCCCTCTTCATCTACCAAAACCACCGGAAATGTTTCAAAAAAAGTAGGCATACGGCGTACAAAAAGCTCGCGTCCTTCTTTATCTTTAAAGACGGGATGTCCTAACCATCCAACAGCTATTCCATCCCCATTGTCCATTGAGCCTGCTCTGAATAATCCCCCCTTCGCTGGATTATTACCAATATAATCATAAAAGGCTAATTTTTCGGGAATTCTAGACCAAGCTTCTGATAAACTAAGGTTTTCGGCTAACCCATCGCTAACTCTTCGATATATTTCTTGCTGAAAGTATCCCTGATCCCACTGATAACGAGTAGGCCCAAATAATTCGATTGGGGTAGTTGCTGACCCATACCACATAGTTCCGGCAACTACGAAAGCTGCAAAAAAAACAGCAGCGATACTACTGGAAAGTACAGTTTCAATATTGCCCATACGTAATCCTTTGTATAGACGTTGAGGCGGACGAACACTAAGATGGAATAGGCCCGCTAATATGCCCAAAGTACCCGCAGCAATATGATGAGAAGCTATTCCCCCCGGAACAAAAGGATCAAAACCTTCTACACCCCACGCTGGATTTACAGCTTGTACTTTTCCAGTTAGTCCATAAGGATCGGATACCCATATCCCAGGACCATACAAACCCGTTACATGAAATGCGCCAAAGCCAAAGCAAGCCACCCCTGCAAGAAATAAATGAATTCCAAAGATCTTGGGCAAATCCAAAGAGGGTTTTCCCGTCCGCTCATCACAGAATATTTCTAGGTCCCAATATACCCAATGCCAGATAGCTGCCAAGAAACACAAGCCAGAAAACACAATATGCGCACCTGCCACGCCTTCATAACTCCAAATACCCGGATTCGTTACAGTTCCTCCTGAAATACTCCAACCACCCCACGAATTGGTTATTCCTAAACGAGTCATGAAGGGAATGACGAACATACCTTGTCTCCACATTGGATCCAGAACAGGATCAGAGGGATCAAAAACCGCTAATTCGTATAAAGCCATCGAGCCGGCCCAACCAGAAACTAGAGCTGTGTGCATTATATGCACCGAAAGCAATCGACCCGGATCATTCAATACAACAGTATGAACACGATACCAAGGCAAACCCATGGAAATACCCCTTTAGCAAAGAAAAATAGACACGATGTCGCTTTATTTTATCGCATTGGAAAAGACTATCCATATCCTATGTACCTAACCCCTCTAGGGGATTCTGTGTCAGAAAGCGTAAATATTTATTTCATTCCATTAAAAATAAGAAGCCAATTCTGTTCGTAAGAAGAAAGAGAAGCAGATCTATTCTATACTCGATAAGTGCCAATATGCAATGGGTAGTTTGGCCTATTTGGAAAAAACGAAGAATAGATCCTATCCCTCTTTGTTTATCATTCCAATCACCGATTCTTTTTTCTTTATTCAATCTGTCTTACCTTCTTTATAGGTATAACCTTTCAATCTATGTATTATTTCAATCTACATATTAATAGAACCTATAGTATTCATATAGAATAAGAAAAAAAAAAGACAATAAACTGCGGATTGTTTCTTTCTCTTCCATTCTTATGTTTCCATATTAAAGTGTAGTTTTCTTACTTAAATTTAATAATATTTATCTAATATGCCCATTGGTGTTCCAAAAGTACCTTACCGGATTCCCGGAGATGAAGAAGCGACTTGGGTTGACTTATACAATGTTATGTATCGAGAAAGGACACTTTTTTTAGGTCAAGAGATTCGTTGCGAGATCACAAATCATATTACGGGTCTCATGGTATATCTCAGTATAGAAGATGGAATTAGCGATATTTTTTTGTTTATAAACTCCCCAGGCGGGTGGTTAATCTCAGGAATGGCTATTTTTGATACGATGCAAACGGTGACACCAGATATATATACAATATGCCTCGGAATAGCTGCGTCCATGGCATCCTTCATTCTGCTTGGAGGAGAACCCACCAAGCGTATAGCATTCCCTCACGCGAGGATTATGCTTCACCAACCTGCTAGTGCTTATTATCGGGCAAGGGCACCAGAATTTTTACTAGAAGTGGAAGAGTTACACAAAGTTCGCGAAATGATCACAAGGGTTTATGCACTAAGAACAGGCAAGCCTTTTTGGGTTGTATCCGAAGACATGGAAAGGGATATTTTTATGTCAGCAGACGAAGCCAAAGCTTATGGACTTGTCGATATTGTAGGGGATGAAATGATTGACGAGCACTGCGATACTGATCCAGTGTGGTTTCCAGAAATGTTTAAGGATTGGTAGCGGCCGGATTTCTTGTAAATTTATTTCAAACCTAAATTCAGATTTTCTGCGATTTAATAGAAAATCGAAATACTTCATGATGATCAATCATCAGGTTAAGATCGATCTAAACCAATCCTTTTTTTCTATATACATACGACATGCCAACGGTTAAACAACTTATTAGAAACGCAAGACAGCCAATACGAAATGCTAGAAAATCGGCCGCGCTTAAGGGATGTCCTCAGCGTCGAGGAACATGTGCTAGGGTGTATGTGCGACTCGTTCAGATCATGAGTTCAAACAAATAAGACAATTTTTGAAGTATCCATGATGGATACCAATGAATAGGATAGAGCTTCTCTATCATAGATTTCTATGGTAATATGAAATTTATGGTTTCCCTTGGTGCAAATCCAATCATCTAAATTGGAAATAAGAAGCAATTCCCCCATTGGTAGAAAATGGTTATCCATTAAGCGGAGGAAATAGTAATAAAAAGAAAAAGGCTTATGCCCTTTTATCTTAAAAGAACGGACTAACAGGGTCAGCGACTTAGCTCACTTTCATAATTAAATGCCGTCACTGTATGGATAACTCTTATTGTGAAAAGAGCTATTTACTCTATAATGGATAGGTAGAGCCAAAGAATGTGAACTATACAAGTTCACAATACCTTTTGATGAAATGAAAGAAAGGGCTCCGGTGTATAGAGAGGGCCTCACCGTTTAAAAGGGAACCATAGAAACGATGGAACCCACTATTTTTTTGTGTATCGTTAGAATTTGTTATTTCTAATTTGTTATTTCTATGCGAAATAACTGAAGGGAATAGAATAAAAAATAGTGGTTGGGAAGGTTACAGTAGCAAAAGCCGTTGGAATTAATATTTTATATATCGGAATAATTCGTTTTGTTATTAATGGGAAAAAGGATGGCTAAAAGAAGAGAAATCATTAGTTATTCATTAAGGTTAATTTGATTCAATGACCAGAGTTCCGCGGGGATATATAGCTCGGAGACGACGAACAAAAATGCGTTCATTTGCCTCAAACTTTAGAGGGGCTCATTTAAGACTTAATCGAATGATTACTCAACAAGTAAGAAGAGCTTTTGTTTCCTCTCATCGAGATAGAGGCAGGCAAAAAAGGGATTTTCGTCGTTTGTGGATCACTCGGATAAACGCAGCAACGCGGATATATAAAGTATTCAATAGTTATAGTAAATTAATACACAATCTGTACAAGAAGGAATTGATTCTTAATCGTAAAATGCTTGCACAAGTAGCTGTATCAAATCCAAACAACCTTTACACAATTTCCAATAAAATAAAAATCATCAATTAAATGGATAAAAAAGTAATATACAGAAATAATTAAAACCGAATTCCCGGAGAGGGAACTCCGGGAAGATACAATAAATTAAGATTAAGTGGTAGGAATCAACAAGCATGTTGCAATAAATAAAAAAACTATTTCTTCTTTCCCATTTTTCTTTCTTATAACAAACACAAGAATCAAAACAGGATTACTTTCTTTATATACGGGTCTGGCCCTTTCGAATAAAACATCAACAATCGGAACTTAAGTTCCGATTGTTGTTTCTTAAATTCTGGTTGGAGTTTCTTAAGTTTCGATTGGAATTGAACTTTTGCGTTAATTGAGGAATATGTCTATTTTTTCTGGTTCTAGGGACAGTAATTATTGAAATTGACTGAGCTTGAAATTGCTTCTCATTCTCATAGTTACGAAATGGTAAGAAAGATAAAATACGAGCCTGTTTTATAGCAAGAGTAATTAATCGTTGTTGTTTCAGCGTTAATCTATTTATTCGTCTCGATAATATTTTTCCTTGTTCACTAATAAATCGATTAATTAAACTCATGTTTCTATAATCAATTCGATCCCCTGGGCCAATCCGAGGACGTCTACGAAAAGGTTGTTTGGATTTACGAAAGGGTTGTTTGGATTTACGAAAAGTTTGCTTGGATTTTTGAAAAGTTTGCTTGGATTTACGAAGGGGTTGCTTAGATTTATGAAAAGGTTGTTTAGATGTATACATGATTTATTCTTTATTTAAAAATTTGAAAAAAAAAAGATTTCTTTATTTTTTTCATTTTGGATCCAGAAGAAGTAGTCCTTCTTTGGTCGATATATTATTTGATTCATATTTATATCATATTTATATTATGAATACCCTCTATACATATGAAATAATATCTACCTGAAATCAAATGAGTGGATTTGTATTTTGTATTCTATCTATTATTAACTCTGTTCTTTGGAAAGATCGAACACACGATGCTCCTATTTTTTTATTTCATCATGAGTCGTATGCTTGCGACAATAACGACAAAATTTTTTTAATTCTAATTGTCCGGGTGTATTGTGGCGATTCTTTTGAGTGCTATATCTAGAAATCCCCGTCGATTCCTTATTGGCACCCTTTCGAACACAACTGATACATTCCAAAATAACTCTGATTCTAACATCTTTCCCCTTGGCCATGAACCTCCTTTCTTTTTTGGATTGACTTAACTTAATTCTTCTACTTATTCTTTTATTCTTCTATTTTGAATCCGAAGAAGAAGAATAAAATACATTAGAATAAAAAAATTTTCAAATTCTTAAATTAAGTAATAAAAAATAGAGAAATAATTAAAGAATACAATCCTTGTCAAATTAGCAAGGATTTTGCTTCGAAATCCTTTCATTTAAGCAGTCAGCCCACACACAGCCTCTTTCTATGCTCTGATTTCTGAGGCCTAACTTAGCTTGGA